ATATTGCAATATTGTAATATTATAATATACACATGGCACGTAAGAAAGAAAGCTTCTAGATGTTTTCCTGTTTCCGGGGGGTTTGCAGGAGTGTTAGACATGTTAGGAGTTTTGGGGGGGTAGGGGGGGTTTAAGACGCGCAACAAAGGGGGCGTTAACAGGGATATTAGGAGTGAATACAAGAACTTTATGCTCTTGAAATCAGTTATGCAATTCTTCAAGGAATACCTATGCGCCATGAATATTTTACGCCCCGAGCAGAGAACATGTTCCCCCTTATAAATATAATTCTGTATGCACTGTGAGATGCCAGGGGAAAGGAAAAAAAAAAGAGAACCCCTTGCCCGCTAGAAAGAACGCCCGGCTAGGTGGGTAACGAGGAGTATGTATTACCACCATTAACTTATGCAAGCGTCAATGAAAGTATGGGGAATATATCAAGTAATGGACCTGAAATAGGAACCAGATGCCAGGAATAATTCACTGAGTGAAACCCCCACGATAGTTGTCCCTCACCTTCAAGAACCGTGATCATTAAGGAATCAACTGATGGTAGGTTCTTACTACATTAAGATGGGGAAATTGACGAGATGTTGAGTGCTTGGTATAACTTAACTTATGGAGATTTGTGTTCGGTCTTAAATGTCGTCATTTTTCATTCATTTTAAATTGATTAAATCGTTTTATGTTTTATGTAAAATTTTAGTAGAATAATTGATGAGTGAGAGTACTTGAAATAGTAGGGGTGTCCCCCTTAATGGTGTGTCTTGTATCATTAATAAATGGTTAATATAAATTCATGGTGAAATTACATATATGTACAAATCTTGTATTAGGGCAGAGCTCGGTCAAAGAATAGTTTAGTTTAAGAATCCTAGCTTTGGGAGTTAGGGGCGGGGGTTAAAATCCTCTTTCTTTGAGCGGTAAGAAGGACTTTAACCCTCGGCGTCCGGTTTACAAGACCGGCGCTCTTTCACTGAGCTATTACTGCGGTTAGTATTATGTAAATATTTTATTTTCTGCTAGTCCGGCGATGGGCAATAAAATAAGGAAGAGGGAGAAGTAGAGGAAAGATGCGATTTGGCCAATGATGATAAAGGGGTGTTCGACTGGCATTCCTCCAATTCAGGTTAAAATGATGACGTCTGCGACTAGGAGTCAAAATAAGAATTGAGTAAGGGGCCGAAAGGTGAGTGCTCGGAGTTTTGAGGTGTGAAGGATTGGAACTAGTATAAGAATTAGGATGGAGAAGAGGAGTGCGAGGACTCCTCCTAGTTTGTTGGGGATTGATCGGAGGATGGCATAAGCAAATAAGAAGTATCACTCTGGCTTAATGTGTGGGGGAGTGACTAGGGGGTTTGCGGGGGTGAAGTTGTCTGGGTCTCCTAGAAGGTTGGGGGAAAAGAGGGCTAAGGCAATTAAAGCAATAAGTAGAATTGCAAAGCCTAAGAGGTCCTTGTAAGAAAAATAGGGGTGGAATGAGATTTTGTCTGTGTCGGAGTTTAGGCCTGCTGGGTTTGTGGACCCGGTTTCGTGGAGGAAGATCAAGTGAATTATTGTTATGGCTGCAATGATGAAAGGAAGGAGGAAGTGGAAGGCAAAGAATCGGGTGAGGGTAGCGTTGTCTACTGAAAAGCCACCTCAGAGTCATTGGACTAGGGAGTTGCCAATGTAAGGAATTGCTGAGAGGAGGTTAGTGATGACGGTAGCTCCTCAGAAGGATATTTGTCCTCATGGAAGAACGTAACCTACGAATGCGGTTATTATAGTCAAGAGGAGAAGAACGACCCCCACATTTCATGTTTCTTTGTAAAGGAAGGAGCCGTAGTACAAGCCTCGGCCAATATGAAGGTAAATGCAGATAAAGAAAAAGGATGCGCCGTTAGCGTGTATGTTGCGGATTAGTCAGCCATAGTTTACGTCTCGACAGATGTGGGCGACGGATGAAAAAGCTGTTGCGATGTCGGAGGTGTAGTGTATTGCGAGGAAGAGGCCTGTTAGGACTTGGGCGGTGAGGCAGAGTCCTAGCAGGGAGCCGAAGTTTCATCAGACAGAGATGTTTGAGGGTGCGGGAAGGTCGATTAGTGCGTCGTTTGCGATTTTTAGGAGAGGATGGGTCTTTCGTAGGCTGGCCATTAAGGTTTTTGTAGTTGAATAACAACGGTGGTTTTTCAAGTCATTGGTCCTGGTTAGAGTCCTGGCAGAAACTATGGCTTATGTTATGCTTATATTTTTGTTAAGTTTGGTGCTGGGGTTAGCAGCGGTTGCTTCTAATCCCTCACCGTATTTTGGGGCTTTGGGGTTGGTTGCGGTGGCGGGAGTGGGGTGTGGGGTATTGGTGGGTTGTGGAGGGTCTTTTTTGTCTTTAATTTTGTTTTTGATTTATTTGGGGGGGATGTTGGTTGTGTTTGCATATTCAGCGGCACTTGCTGCTGAGCCCTATCCTGAGAGCTGGGGGAGTTGGCCTGTCTTGGGTACTATAATAGTTTACATTATCGGGATTGGTGCAGGGGCAAGTGTGCTTTGAGGGGGCTGATATGAGGGGTCTTGAATTTTGGTGGATGAGTTTAGTGAATTTTCTGTGTTTCGAGGGGATGTCGGGGGTGTAGCGTTGATGTATTCTGTGGGGGGAGGCATGTTGGTCTTAGGGGCGTGGGTCTTGTTGTTAACGCTTTTTGTGGTGTTAGAATTAACTCGGGGGTTGAGTCGGGGGGCCCTCCGGGCTGTTTAGTATAGGAGAATGAGTAGAGTTAGGGCGAAGGTGAAAAAGAAAAGGGAGAGGTAGGTTTTAATTATTCCTTGTTGGAGGTTACTTGTTATTGAGATTAGGGGGGAGTTTAAGGGGAAAATTGCTTTTGGGCCAATTTTTTCTAGTCAGGCTTGGTCGATTGTTTGGGTGGCGATGGTTTGGCCTAGGAGAAGGTTTAATTTAGGGGTAAGACGGTGAATTACTGTGGGGAAGAAGCCTAGTATGTTGGAGAAGTGATGGAGTTGTAGGTTTGGGAGGGTTTTGACTTGTTTGGTGGTGAGGGAGGCTAGTTCCAAGGCAAGTAAGAGCCCGATGATTGTTATGGCAAGGGCGGCTGTTTTTAGGGAAAGTGGTATAGATATAATAGGGGTTTTTAGGGGAGTAATGTTTGAGGTAATGAGGAGGCCGGCGATAATGCTGCCTCATGCCAGTCGTTTAATTGGGTTGATTACTGTGGGGTTGTTTTCGTTGATTGGGGAAAGGGAGTTGAATCGGGGGTGGCCCATTGATACAAAGAAAATTACTCGAAGGCTGTAGATAGCGGTGAATGAGGTGGCTAGGAGAGTGAGGGCTAGGGCTCAGGCGTTGAGATAGGATGTGTTTAGGGCTTCAATGATAGCATCTTTGGAGAAGAAGCCTGCTAAGAAGGGGGTGCCTGTGAGGGCAAGGCTTCCGATAGACAGGCAAGAAGAGGTGAGTGGGGTTAAGTGGTGTATGCCTCCTATTTTTCGGATGTCTTGTTCGTCGTTTAGGCTGTGAATGATTGAGCCGGAGCAAAGGAAGAGTATTGCTTTAAAGAAGGCGTGAGTGCAGATGTGTAGGAAGGCAAGTTGAGGTTGATTTAGACCGATAGTTACTATCATCAGGCCGAGTTGGCTTGATGTCGAGAAGGCAACAATCTTTTTAATATCATTTTGGGTGAGGGCGCAGGTTGCAGTAAAGAATGTGGTGATGGCGCCTAGACAGAGGCAGGTGGTAAGGGCAGTTTGGTTGTTTTCTAGAAGGGGGCTTATACGGATGAGTAGGAAAATGCCTGCTACCACTATAGTGCTTGAGTGTAGTAGGGCAGAGACCGGCGTAGGGCCTTCTATGGCCGAGGGGAGTCACGGGTGGAGCCCGAATTGAGCTGATTTACCAGTGGCTGCAAGAATGAGGCCTAGGAGGGGAGGGGTGAGGTCAGTGGTTGTGGCGGTGGAAAAGATTTGTTGTAATTCTCAGGAATTAAGGTTTGTTGCGACCCATGCTATGGAAAAAATTAGGCCGATATCGCCGATTCGATTGTAAATTACTGCTTGGAGGGCTGCGGTGTTTGCGTCGGCTCGGCCGTATCACCAGCCAATTAGTAGAAAGGACATAATTCCTACTCCCTCTCAGCCGATGAATAGTTGGAACATATTGTTTGCTGTGACTAGAATAATTATTGCGATGAGGAAAATGAGGAGGTATTTAAAGAAACGGTTTATGTAGGGGTCAGAGTGTATGTATCATAAAGCAAATTCTAGAATGGACCAGGTTACATAGAGAGCAATGGGGGTAAAAATGACGGAGTAGATGTCAAATTTAAGGCTGATGTTAATGTCGAAGGTTAGAGTGTTTATTCAGCTTCAGCTAGTAATGATGGCCTCAGCACCTTCGTGTAAAAATAAGAATAGGGGAAGGAGGCTGATGAAAAATGCTGTTTTTACAGCTGTTTTAACTTTATCTGAGGCTCAGTGTTGGGGGTGGGGTTTTGGGGTGAGGGTTGTGAAGACAGGGAATGTTAGCAGAAAAAAGATTGTGATTAGGCTAGATGCTATGATGATGGAGGTGTAGTGCATAGCTGCTACTTGGATTTGCACCAAGAGTTTTTGGTTCCTAAGACCAATGGATGAGCTGTTATCCTTTAGAAGCCGTTCGAGTGAGCCTTGGAATTTAACCAAGGGGGCGAAGATTAGCAGTCTTTGTTATTACAAATCTCTCTCGGTGGGCAAGAGGAGTTTAACCTCTGTCTTTAGAATCACAATCTAATGTCTTAGTTAAACTATGTCTACAGAATGTTCAGCCTCAGATTAGTTCGGGTTTAAAGGTTAAAAGAAGTAGGGGGAGAAGGTGGAGGGTTAACAGTAAGTGTTCTCGTGAGTGTGTTGGTTCTAGGGCCATTATGTGGGAGGGAAGTGGGCCTCGTTGTGTTATTAAGAACATGTAGAGGGAGTAGGCTGCGGTGATTAGGGTTCCAGCCCCTGTAAGAGCAATTGTTCATCAGGACCAGCTGAATAGGGAGGTGATGATCATTAGTTCTCCTATGAGATTGGGAAGGGGAGGGAGGGCGAGGTTAGCAAGACTAGCAATAAATCATCAGGCGGCTATTAAGGGTAGAAGTATTTGAAGTCCTCGGGTTAGGAGCAAGGTTCGGCTATGGGTTCGTTCGTAGTTTGTGTTGGCTAAACAGAAAAGAGCGGAGGAGGTTAGTCCGTGGGAAATCATAAGAATTAGAGCACCAGAAAACCCCCAGGGTGTTTGGGTTAGAATGCCGGCTGCGACGAGACCTATGTGACTTACGGACGAGTAGGCGATTAGTGATTTAAGATCGGTTTGGCGAAGGCAAATTGAGCCGGTTATGACCACTCCTCAGAGGGCAAGGATAATGAAGGGGTAGCTGAGTTCTTTGGTGAGGGGCTCTAATATTGTTATCATTCGTATTATGCCGTAGCCCCCAAGTTTGAGGAGGACGGCAGCCAGTACTATGGAGCCAGCAATGGGGGCCTCAACGTGGGCTTTGGGGAGTCAAAGATGGGCACCATAAAGAGGTATTTTTACTAGGAATGCTAGTAGGCAGCCGGCCCATCATAGTTTGTCCGCGAAAGAGGACAATTGTATGAAGGGAGAGAATTGAAGTGTGAGGAGGGAAAGAGTCCCTGAGTTATTTTGCAGGAGAAGGAGGGCAACAAGAAGGGGGAGGGATCCTGCAAGGGTGTAAAATAAGAAGTAAGTCCCTGCATTCAGGCGTTCTGTTTGGCTCCCTCACCGGGTAATAATTACTAGGGTTGGGATTAATGTGGCTTCAAATATAATATAAAATATGACTACCTCGGTTGCGCTGAAGGCCAGGATTAGGAAAATTTGCAGGGATGTGAGGAGCGTAATATATATGCGTTGTCGGTTAACGGGCTCTGAGGAAGTGTGGTACTGGCTTGCTAAGATTATTAGGGGAAGGAGTCAGCAGGTTAGGGCGAGGAGGGGGGTGGAGAGGGGGTCGGTAGCCATGTAGGGGCTAAGAAAAGATCAGCCTGTGCCTGCTGTTGATTTAAGTCAGAAGAGGCTAATTAAGGAGATGACTAGGCTATATGCTAGTGAAGAGGACCAAAGCTGTTTGGCAGGAGTTGCTCAGGTAGCTGGGATAAGCATTATGGTGGGAATGAGGATTTTTAGCATTGTAGGAGGTTAAGGCTTTGTAGGCGGTCGGTGCCGTGAGTGCGGGTGCTGGCAACAAGAAGGGCCAGGCCTGCACTAGCTTCGCAGGCTGAGAATGCCAGGAGAAGTATGGGAGCCGCTGAGAAGCTAGTGGAGTTAAGCTGAAGTATCCAAAGTGATAGGGCGATGAACAGGGATAATATTATGCCTTCAAGACAAAGAAGAGCGGAGAGAAGGTGTGTTCGGTGAAATGCTAGTCCTGCCAGTCCTAGTATGAATATAGAGGAGAAGGTGAAGTGGGCGGGAGTCATTAGGTGGTTGTGGATTTTAACCACAAGTTCTTGAGCCGAAATCAAGGGTTTTTCTTAAACTAACTACCTATTCAGCTCATTCAAGGCCTCCTTGAATTCATTCATAGACTAGGCCCAGGGTAAGGAGGGTAAGGATGGCGAATGCTCAAGTAAATGTAATAAGAGGGGTGGAGAGCTGGTCTCCTCACGGGAGTGGGAGGAGGAGTGCAATTTCTAGGTCAAAGAGAAGGAAAAGAATGGCGACGAGAAAAAATCGGAGTGAGAAGGGCAGGCGAGCGGACCCTAAAGGGTCAAAGCCGCATTCGTAAGGTGAGAGTTTTTCATGGTTTGGAGTTATTTGTGGGAGTCAGAAGGAGACTGTGGTTAAAACAACTGATAGAACAATAGAGATAATAATTGTTGTTGTAATTAAATTCATTATCTTTCCTTGGGGTTTAACCAAGACTAGGTGATTGGAAGTCACAGGTACTAGCTTTAATACTAGAAAGATATGAGCCTCATCAGTAGATTGAGATGTAGAGGAAAAGTCAGACAACGTCTACGAAATGTCAGTATCAGGCGGCAGCCTCGAACCCGAAGTGGTGCTCTGATGTAAAATGATATTGGATTTGTCGTAGTAAGCAGACGGTCAAAAAGGTGGACCCAATAATGACGTGGAGGCCGTGGAAGCCTGTGGCAACAAAGAACGTGGAGCCATAGACTCCGTCTGCGATTGTAAAGGGGGCTTCGTAGTACTCTATTGCTTGTAAGAAGGTGAAGTAAAAACCTAGGAGAATTGTTAGAGCTAGGGCTTGAATTGCTTCTTTTCGGCGACCTTCCATAATGCTGTGGTGGGCTCAAGTAACTGTTACACCGGAGGCTAGAAGGACGGCTGTGTTTAAAAGGGGGACTTCGAATGGGTCTAAAGTGGTGATGCCAGTGGGCGGCCAGCAGCCCCCGAGCTCTGGAGTTGGGGCGAGGCTTGAATGATAAAATGCTCAAAAAAATCCTAGGAAGAAAAAGACTTCTGAGGTAATGAAAAGGATTATTCCGTAACGAAGGCCTTTTTGGACGGGGGGTGTATGGTGGCCTTGAAATGTGCTTTCTCGGACAATGTCTCGTCATCATTGGTTCATAGTCAGAAGGAGGAGGGCTAGACCTAGAAGTATAAGGGTTGTGCTGTGGAAGTGTATTCAGATTGCTAAACCGGATGTTATTAGGAGGGCGGCTGCCGCTCCTGTAAGGGGTCAGGGGCTCGGGTCTACTATATGGTATGCGTGTGCTTGATGGGCCATTAGACGTTTTCTTGGAGGTAGAGGCTTAAAAGGAGAACAAATACGTAGGCCTGAATTATGGCAACGGCCACTTCTAGCAGGGTAAGTAGGAGAAGAAGAACAGCTGTCAGTAGGGCGACGGTTGGTATTAGTGGGAGGAGAACGGATGCGGCGGTGGCAATTAATTGAATTAGGAGATGGCCGGCTGTCAAGTTTGCTGTCAGTCGGACGCCTAGGGCCAAGGGTCGGATAAATAGGCTAATTGTTTCGATAATGATGAGGATGGGGATGAGGAGAACAGGGGTTCCTTCTGGCAGAAGATGGCCTAGTGCATGGGTGGGTTGGTTTCGTATGCCGATGATTACTGTTGCCAGTCATAGGGGGACGGCAAATGCCATGTTGAGGGAAAGTTGTGTTGTGGGGGTGAAGGTGTAAGGCAGGAGGCCTAGCATGTTTAGTGTGATGAGGAAAAGTATTAGGGAAGTCAGTAGAACTGCTCACTTGTGGCCTCCTAGGCTAAGGGGCTGAAAAATTTGTTGGGTAAAGCGGTTGATGAATCAACCTTGAAGGGTTAGGAGGCGGTTGTTCAGTCAGCGGGTTGTAGGTTTAGGGTAGAGGACTCAGGGTAGTGCTAGGGCGAGGGCAATCAGTGGGACTCCGAAGTGCGTGGGGCTCATAAATTGGTCAAAAAAGCTTAATGTCATGGTCAGTTTCAGGGTTCTGTCTTGGGTTTCTCTGTGCTTTGAGGGGTTGGTTCGTTTGGAAAGGAGTGGGCTAGAACTTTTGGGGGGATGACGGTCAAGAAGATCAGTCAGGAGAAGACTAAGATGGCAAATCAAGGGGCTGGGTTAAGCTGTGGCATTTCGCTAAGGGTGGTTGGGGGGCACCGATCTTTAGCTTAAAAGGCTAACGCTGTTCCCTATTTAGCTTCTTAGCGAAGCGTCTTCAAGTATTAAAGATGATCAGTTTTCAAAGTGTTCCAAGGGGACTGCTTCTACTACGATGGGCATGAAGCTGTGGTTTGCGCCGCAAATTTCAGAGCATTGTCCGTAGAAGACTCCAGGTCGAGATGCAATAAATGCTGTTTGATTTAGGCGTCCGGGGACTGCGTCTATTTTTACTCCAAGGCTTGGGACGGCCCAAGAGTGGAGGACGTCTTCAGCTGAGACTAGGACTCGAATTGGGGATTCGATTGGGACTACTATTCGGTGGTCGGCCTCTAGGAGACGAAATTGTCCGGGGGTCAGGTCTTGGGTTGGGATTATGTACGAGTCAAAGCCAAGGTCTTCATAATCAGTGTATTCGTAGCTTCAGTACCATTGGTGGCCCATAGCTTTAATTGTGAGGTGGGGGTCATTAATTTCGTCTATGAGGTAAAGAATTCGAAGTGAGGGGAGGGCAATTAGAATTAGGATGATGGCAGGGAGGAGGGTCCAAATGATCTCAATTTCTTGGGAGTCCAGGATAAACTTGTTAGTTAGCTTGGTGGTTACTATGGCTACAATAATGTAAAGTACAAATGCGCTAATGAGGAAGACAATTATTAGGGCATGGTCGTGAAAGTGTAGAAGTTCTTCTATCACAGGGGAGGCTGCATCTTGAAATCCTAGTTGGGAGGGGTGGGCCATTAGAACAAGACACGCGGGGGTTTAACCCACAATTTTGCCTTGACAAGGCAATGTAATTTTCTATTTTACTAGGGTCTTATGAAGAAAGTGGCAGAGTGGCTATGTGGTTGGCTTGAAACCAATTTATGGAGGTTCAATTCCTTCCTTTCTCGCAGGGAGTTTATTGTTTGGGCCAGGTTTGCTGAACTTGCACAAATGCTGGTTCTTCAAAGGTGTGGTAGGGGGGCGGACAGCCGTGGAGTCACTCTATATTTGTAGGTGTAAGTTCGACAAATAAGACTTCTCGTTTAGCGGCAAAAGCTTCTCAAAGGATAAATAAGAATATAATGACTGCTACGAGGGAGATCATTGAGCCAATGGAAGAAATTGTGTTTCAAAGGGTGTAGGCGTCCGGGTAGTCTGAATATCGGCGAGGTATGCCTGCTAGGCCAAGGAAGTGTTGAGGGAAAAAAGTCAGGTTTACTCCTACAAATATTACTGCAAAATGGATTTTAGTTCATGTGCTGTGGAGTGTATAGCCTGAGAATAGGGGGAATCAGTGGACAAAGCCTGCAACAATTGCGAATACGGCGCCTATTGAGAGGACATAGTGGAAATGGGCTACAACATAGTATGTGTCGTGGAGTATAATATCTAAGGAGGAGTTGGCTAAAACAATGCCGGTTAGACCTCCTACTGTGAACAGGAAAATAAAGCCTAGTGCTCATAGAAGGGGAGTCTCTCATTTAATTGAGCCCCCGTGCAGGGTGGCCAGTCAGCTAAAGACTTTTACTCCGGTGGGAATGGCGATGATTATTGTTGCGGAGGTAAAATAGGCTCGGGTGTCTACGTCCATTCCAACAGTAAATATGTGGTGGGCTCAGACAATAAAGCCTAGAAGGCCAATGGCCATTATAGCTCAGACTATCCCCATGTAACCGAAGGGTTCTTTTTTACCAGCATAGTAAGCCACAATATGGGAGATCATACCAAAACCGGGGAGAATAAGAATATAGACTTCTGGGTGTCCAAAGAATCAGAATAGATGTTGGTAAAGAATGGGGTCCCCTCCTCCCGCCGGGTCAAAAAAGGTTGTGTTTAGGTTTCGGTCTGTCAAAAGCATAGTAATGCCGGCGGCGAGAACGGGAAGGGACAGCAGGAGTAAGACGGCGGTAATTAAGAGGGCTCAAATAAATAGGGGTGTCTGGTACTGGGAGATAGCTGGGGGTTTTATGTTAACAATTGTGGTGATGAAGTTAATTGCTCCAAGAATGGACGAGACTCCTGCTAAGTGGAGGGAAAAGATGGTTAGGTCAACTGAGGGGCCGGCGTGGGCTAGATTGCCTGCTAGAGGGGGATAGACGGTTCATCCTGTCCCGGCACCAGCCTCAACCCCTGAGGAAGCGAGGAGGAGGAGGAATGAGGGGGGAAGCAGCCAAAAGCTCATGTTGTTTATTCGTGGAAAGGCCATGTCGGGGGCGCCGATCATGAGCGGGATCAGCCAGTTGCCGAAGCCCCCAATCATAATGGGCATAACCATAAAGAAAATTATTACAAAGGCGTGTGCAGTTACGATTACGTTATAAATCTGGTCATCTCCAAGGAGAGAGCCTGGTTGGCTGAGTTCTGCTCGGATCAGCAGGCTTAGTGCGGTGCCCACTATTCCGGCCCAAGCACCAAAAACTAGGTAAAGGGTGCCGATGTCTTTGTGATTAGTCGAGAAAAATCAACGTGTGATTGCCACAGGTAGAATGGCTGAGAGCTAAGCGGTGGATTGTAGCCCCATAGACAGAGGTTAAATCCCTCTTTTTACCAAGCTCCGAGGTGTTAACATATCAGATTGCAAATCTGAAGTTGCAGGCTAACGTCTGCCGGGGCTTTCCCCGCCTATTTTTTGAAGAAGTAGGCGGGGAAAGTAGATGGATGCTCGCTGGTTTGGGCGCTTAGCTGTTAACTAAGAGTTTGTAGGATCGAGGCCTTCCTATCTAGTAAGGCTTTAGCTTAATTAAAGTGTCTGTTTTGCATGCAGGAGATGTGGGGTAATATCCCGCAAGTCTTATACAGGGACTGGGGGATTTTCACCCCCGTTTAGAGCTTTGAAGGCTCTTGGTCTGGATGTTAACCTAAGTTCCTTAGATGGTAAGAATTGCTATTATGGCCGGGGTGAGGGGGAGGAGGCAGAGGGACAAGGAGGTTGTGGTGGCTAGGGGGAGGGTAGTTTGTGTAGAAGTAAAGCGTCAGGGGGTAATAGCTGTAAGGGTATTAGAAGAGATGGTGAGGGTTATTGCGTAGGATAGGCGGAGGTAGAAGTAAAGGCTGAGGAGTGCTGTTAAGGCAGCTAGGGTTGCGGTGGGGGCTAGGTCTTGTTTGGTTAGTTCTTGAAGGATTAGCCATTTTGGTATGAACCCTGTAAGGGGGGGAAGACCTCCCAGGGAGAGAAGAATGAGGGGTGTGAGGGTGGTGAGGGCGGGGGTTTTTGCTCAGGAGGTAGCGAGTGTGTTGATGTTGGTGGAGCTATTAATTTTGAAGACTAGGAAGGTAGAAGCTGTTATAAGGAAGTAGGTTATTAAGGTGAGGAGGGTTAGTTGGGGAGAAAATTGAAGGACTAGAATTATTCAACCTAGGTGGGCGATTGAGGAGTATGCTAGGACTTTGCGTAGTTGTGTCTGGTTAAGTCCGCCTCAGCCTCCAACAAGGGTGGAAGCTAACCCTAGAAAAATGAGCAGGTTTGAGTTGGTGGGTTGGATTTGCAGAAGGAGGGCAAAGGGAGCAAGTTTTTGTCAGGTTGAGAGGAGAAGTCCTGTAGTTAGGTCCAGTCCTTGAAGGACTTCTGGGAGTCAGGCATGTAAGGGGGCTAAGCCAATTTTTAATGCTAGGGCGAGGGTAATTATGGTGGCAGGCAGAGGGTGGGATAGTTGTTGAATTTCTCATTGACCTGTGAGTCAGGCATTGGTGATGCTAGCAAACAGCAGGGTTGCTGCGGCAGCAGCTTGGGTGAGGAAGTATTTTGTGGTAGCTTCAACTGCTCGGGGGTGGTGAAGTTGGGCTATCAGGGGGATAATAGCGAGGGTGTTGAGTTCAAGGCCCATTCAAGCAAGGAGTCAGTGGGAGCTTGCAAATGTGATTGTGGTTCCTAGGCCTAGTCCGAAAAGAAGGGTTGTCAGGATGTAGGGGTTCATTAGTAAAGGAAGGAGTTTAACCAACATTTTTGGGGTATGGGCCCAAAAGCTTATTTAGCTGACTTTACTAGGAAGTGGTGTAGTGGAAGCACTAAGAGTTTTGATCTCTTTAGGTAGGGTTCGAGTCCCTTCTTTCTAAGGAGCTGGAGGGGCTTTAACCCTCATTATTCACTCTATCAAAGTGGCCCTTTAATTCAGGCACGGCTCCGGCTATAATTGAGGGGGGAGTCCGGTGAGTGCGATTGGAAGCGCCAGGTGTCAAATTACAAGTGCGAGGGTGAGGGGGAGAAAGTTTTTTCAAATTAGGTGCATTAGTTGGTCGTAACGAAATCGGGGGTATGAGGCACGAACTCAGAGGAAAAGAACGGACAGAAGTGTGGCTTTAATTATTAGGTTGGTTGTGGTTAATCCTGGGGTTAGGTGAAAGATGGAAGTGCCTAGAAATAGGGTTGCTGAGAGTGTGTTTATTAAGAGGATGTTGGCGTATTCTGCAAGGAAAAACAGGGCGAAGGGCCCCCCGGCGTACTCTACGTTGAAGCCAGAGACGAGTTCGGACTCGCCTTCAGTAAGGTCAAAAGGTGCACGGTTTGTCTCAGCTAGTGTTGAGATGTATCATATTATGGCTAAAGGTCAGGCGGGCAGAAGGAGCCATGTACTTTCTTGGGCAGTGCTAAATGTCTGGAGTGTAAAGCCCCCAGTGAAAATGATTGCGTTGAGGAGGATTAGTCCTAGGCTCACTTCATAGGAGATAGTTTGGGCAACGGCGCGGAGGGCCCCGATGAGGGGATATTTGGAGTTTGAAGCTCAGCCTGAGCCTAGAATTGAATAAACTGCTAGGCTTGATAGGGCGAGGATGAAGAGGACTCCTAGGTTGAGGTCTGCTATGGGGAAGGGAAGGGGTACGGGGGTTCAGAGAGAAAGTGCGAGGGTAAGGGCAAGGGCAGGGGTTAATAAGAATAAGAGGGGGGAGGAGGTTGAGGGTCGGACTGGTTCTTTCGTAAAAAGTTTGAGGGCGTCTGCAATTGGTTGAAGAAGGCCGTAGGGGCCTACGATGTTAGGGCCTTTACGTAGTTGTATGTAGCCAAGGATTTTTCGTTCAACTAGTGTAAGAAGGGCAACAGCCAGGAGAACAAAGACTATTAGGACTAGAGGATTAAGGACTGAGAGTATAAGTGTTGAGGTCATAGTTACGGGGAGGACTTGAACCTCCGTTGAAAGGGCTTAGGTCTTTTGCATTGGCCGGGCTCTGCCACCTTAACGGGCTATTATCTTAAGCTTAAAAGGGGCTATGCCCTTTTACCTATTTTAGTTGGTTTCATTAGGTAAGGGTAAGGCGTGTTTGGAACAGGGGCCTTTTCTTTTCGGTCCTTTCGTACTAGAAAAGATCACGACATAGATAGAAACTGACCTGGATCACTCCGGTCTGAACTCAGATCACGTAGGACTTTAATCGTTGAACAAACGAACCCTTAATAGCGGCTACACCAATAGGATGTCCTGATCCAACATCGAGGTCGTAAACCCCCTTGTCGATATGGGCTCTAGAAGGGGATTGCGCTGTTATCCCTAGGGTAACTCGGTTCGTTGATCGGTTGTACCGGATCATGTATGGTCAGAGATTCTGTTACTTAGGGCTGTAGCCCTGGGTTGTAAGAGTGGAGGGTGCTCTTAGTCCACGTGGGGGGTTTTTATTTCCCCGCGGTCGCCCCAACCAAAGGCATTAGAACAGGGTCTAATTAGTTTTGTCTTTTGTGTCAGGGTGTTTGACATAGTCTGTTTTGGTGCCTAAAGCTCCATAGGGTCTTCTCGTCTTATGGGGGAATCCCCGCTTCTGCACGGGGAGATCAATTTCATTGACAGGAGAAAGGAGACAGTTGAGCCCTCGTGGTGCCATTCATACAGGTCTTCATTTAAAGGACAAGTGATTGCGCTACCTTTGCACGGTCAAAATACCGCGGCCGTTAAACTAATAGTCACTGGGCAGGCGGGACCTCTTATGTTTGTGTCAAGAGGCGATGTTTTTGGTAAACAGGCGAGGCTCGTGTTTGCCGAGTTCCTTCTTTTTCTTTTAGTCTTTCCCATGGGGCACACCAGTGTGGGGTTAACGGGTGGTTGTTGGATGTTTTTCTGGTTATTTGTTTTTTATCCAATGCCCTCTTGGTTTTGGGGCCGTTAATTTTCGGTGGGGGTTCGTTCCGATGTATGTGTGTGCGGGGAGAGAAGCAGGGCTTCTCTTATTACTCATATTAGCATAATTACTTCCACGGGGGGGGGTGGAATAGCCTGATAGGGTTAGCGGGTTAAGACGGGGTTGTCGGTATTGGAGGGGTGTGTGATGCTTGAGCTTTAACGCTTTCTGTCTAGATGGCTGCTTTTAGGCCCACTAAGGCATGTGCCTTGTATTAGGTGTGATCTTTAGCCTGCTGGAAAGATTGTATTCTTTGTCAAAGGGGCTGTACCCCCTTTGACTAACTCTTTTGACTTCTTGTTACCTGGGGTAGGCATGGGCCAGATGGTGGGAAAAGAATTTAAAAGGCTGAACTTCTATTCAGTTCTCAGGCAACCAGCTATAACTAAGTTCGGTAGGTCTGTCACCTCTACTCGGAGCTCTTCCCACTCTTTTGCCACAGAGACGGGGTTGCCCTTTAGTCAGGCTGTCTCGGAGTAGCTCACTTAGTTTCGGGAAATTAAACTATAATGCTTTTTGCTTAAGTGTTTCTAGCTAAATCATGATGCAAAAGGTACGAGGGGGAGTCTCTGCTTTTTTGTGCTTAACTGGGTTGTTTCACTTCTTTTTCAGCTTTCCCTTACGGTACTTTCTCTATTGCTTCAAGGTCCTTTTCTGTCGCCCATACTTAGGGGGAAAAATGGTTTGTTTTTGGGTGGAGGTGGTTTTGGGGGTGTAAATAGTGGTGTGTTGGTTTTATTGGGGGGGAGCTAGCTGTTGAGTGTCAGGATGACCGGATTTGCACGGGTGACTTCTCGGTGTAAGGGAGATGCTTTGCTGTCTTAGCTACATCCTGGTTTTTCCAAGTGCATCTTCCGGTACACTTACCATGTTACGACTTGCCTCCCCTTAGCTCCTAAAAACGTATTATGTATTCTTTAAAACTGGTTTGGGGAGAGTGACGGGCGGTGTGTGCGCGCTTCAGGGCCAGTTTCAGCAAAACGCTCTATTTTTTGCTTACTGCTAAATCCTCCTTCTAATGCTCTTTTCATTACATTATCCGTATTCCCTAAAATAGGGAATGTAGCCCATTTCTTTCCCTCTCATATGCTACACCTCGACCTGGCGTTTTGGGTTTTACTAGTTTTGCTTACTGTAGTACCTTCACAGGGTAAGCTGACGACGGCGGTATATAGGCGGGAATGACAAGGGAGGGTGAGGTTTAACGGGGATTATCGGTTCTAGAACAGGCTCCTCTAGGTGGGTCTAAAGCACCGCCAAGTCCTTTGGGTTTTAAGCTAATGCTCGTAGTTCCCTGGCGGATGGCGGGCGTAATGTGCCATCAAAGTTTAGGGCTGGGCATAGTGGGGTCTCTAATCCCAGTTTGTTCCGCAGCTTTCGTGGAGTCAGGGGAAGTAAAGCCACTTTCGTGGTAGGGCTTCATGCCTTCGAAAACGTATGACAGCTCTGAAGGTGTTCGGCTTTAGTTAGATGTTTCCCTTAACCACTCCTTACGCCGGGGCCTGTCAACTCGGGCCTCTCGTATAACCGCGGTGGCTGGCACGAGTTTTACCGGCCCTCTTGGCTTTAACTAAGTCAAGCTTTCGCTTAGGGCTTAATGTCTATCACTGCTGAATTCCCTTGAGGGTGTGGCTGAGCAAGGTGTTATGGGCTGTAGGGTTACGTGCCTGATACCAGCTCCTTGTTCTCGGGCAGAGAACTGTGGGCGTTCTCACGGGGGGGCGGAGACTTGCATGTGTAAGTATAGTCAAAGCTGACAGTAAAGTCAGGACCAAGCCTTTGTGCCTGCGGGACCTTTCTAGGGTCCGTCTTAACATCTTCAGTGTCATGCTTTAGTTAAGCTACGTTAGC